CCAATTTTCTTCTGATCTCGATAAAGCTACTCAGAATCAATTGGCAAGAGGTCAACGATTGCGTGAGTTACTGAAACAATCCCAATCAGCCCCTCTCACAGTGGAAGAACAGATAATGACCATTTATACCGGAACAAACGGTTATCTGGATGGATTAGAAATTGGACAAGTAAGAAAATTTCTCGTTCAGTTACGCACTTACTTAAAAACGAACAAACCTCAGTTCCAAGAAATCATATCCTCTACCAAGACATTAACCGCTGAAGCAGAAAGCTTGTTGAAAGAAGGTATTCAACAACAATTGGAACGTTTTGTACTTCAGGAGAAAGTATAAAAAAGGAAATGAATCCTTCTTTTTTTTTTGTAAATTTTTCAGAAATTATATAATCGATAATATAGAAGTATATCTAAGTTAAGTATATATATATAATATAAATAAAGAAATATATAACTAATATCTGTTTAATATTAAATATTAAAGCATTCAGAATTTATTTCTTATTCTATATTCTTTCTTATTTTTTTTTCTAAAAAGAATAAAAATATATTATATAATATATATATAAATGGAAATAATAGATAAAAATCAATATATTTATATCTATATTGATATTGCGTCCAATAGGATTTGAACCTATACCAAAGGTTTAGAAGACCTATGTCCTATCCATTAGACAATGGACGCTTTTCGCTTTTTTTTACTTTATAGTTGTTATAAAAAAAAAGAAGGTGCGAAATCTTTTTAGCAATTGTGTATTGAATTCATTTCAATACACAATTGCTTTTAGACAATTCTAATACATAAAAATGTCTCTAATAAAAGGGGGGGGGGAAATTTATAATTTAGAGCGGGTAGCGGGAATCGAACCCGCATCGTTAGCTTGGAAGGCTAAGGGTTTTAGTCGACGTCGATTGATCTTTTTTATATTTTTAACGTCTCTAATTCAAAACCGAACATGAAACTTTGGTTTCATTCGGCTCCTTTATGATATATGGAGAAGTTACCAAATAAAATACGACGGGAACGAAATCAAAATCAAAATTCGACCCATAACATCTATGTTAGCTTTTTTTCCGCCTGGGTGCTTTCACAGAAAATTTTGCTTTATAGATGATCCTTCTAGAAGATAGAAAGGGAGAACCCGAACAATCTTTCTAGTTACTTCGTTCTTTATTTCTATTTAATAGAATCCTTAGGAAAAGTATTTTGTTTCCACCGAGCTAAAACAATATAATATGTCGATGTCTTTAGTAAACCAAAGTTCTCGTTTAATAGCTATTTTGCTTCAATTTTTTCTATACCAAACGATGAATAGAACTGAAGATTTAGTTACGATTAGAAAGAAACTTTTCTAGCTTTATCCATGGATCCTCTTGTTATACTTATTGAATTGTAAATAGTCATCCAATTCAAAAATTATGTTTCGTAATTTCATAATCCAAATTTACAATTGATTAGAGTCTTTGGATACAAATTACGAGAATTTATAATCTTCCTTGAATTTTTCATTGAAAGGTAAAGGACTAAATCCTTTTAAGAAATAAAGTTTTTGATCGGAAGATGAATCAAACCGAGAGACCCTTTAACTATTAAAGGGATTAAAGGAACGAATCACACTTTTACCACTAAACTATACCCGCTACAATGCAATTATTGTATATAAATTGACCTTTTGTCGAACAAAGTAATCGGGGGTGTAATAAAAAAATCTGAAAAAAAAATTTATAAAATTATAGCGTCGACGCGTAGGCTTAATAAAATTAGTAAAGCAGATTCCACTTTTTTTTTTCAATTTCAGATTTTTTTTCTAAAACTCCATTGGATGAGTCTTTTAACTTTAACAAAAAAAGGCCCGGCTGGGGACTGACCAGGCCAGGCTATTAAAATAAAAAAGATCTTTTACTTGTGTTTGGACGAGACAAAATAAAAAGAGGATTCTCTTTTTTTATTATTGTGGTTTTATTTATTTATCTTTCGAGTTCGAGCCTTTTCTTTATCTAATCTTTATCTAAATTTTTTGTGTAATATAGAATTACTGAGAAAGTTCTATAAAAAAAGTTATATAATAATAATATATATAAGATGATAAATATATTTATAAAAAAAATATTATTATATATATAATAAAATATAGAAAATGAAAAAAAAAATATATAATATAAAGAATAATCTATACAAAAAAAGAAAGCTTTTTAAGAATTAAGAATAACGTGGAGAAGGTTTTTTTTTCAAGCTTTTTTTTATAATGGAACCTAATAAGTATCCCTTTTCAATTAGGAGAGATGGCTGAGTGGACTAAAGCGTTGGATTGCTAATCCATTGTACGAGTTAATCGTACCGAGGGTTCGAATCCCTCTCTTTCCCTTTCTCCTGTTGATGATGTGTAATAGATAAAATACTAATAAAATTCGCAGCATTTCCACTAATTAAATAAAGCAATAAAAAACCTTTCTTTTTTATTCTTCACGTCCCGGATTACGTCCTGGATCATTAGATAGGAATCCAAATATGAAGAGAGAAACAAAGAATATAACTACAGTGTATACAAAAAGTTTGAGAGTAAGCATTACACAATCTCCAAGATCTTACTTAAAAAAAAAAAAAGAGAATAGATTCTCTAGTTTTATACCAAATATCTAATTTTGATACCAAAAAATAAAGTGATTTATTTTTGTGAGCTCGAATCTAATTAGGTTCTTTCATTTAGGGAAAAGTGGATAAAATTTAGCAAATAGAATGATCCAGATTTTGTATGGCTACCAAAAAAATTCAATATTTGAATTGAGAGTTCGTTCATACGTCAAGATTTTTTTGATCTTTTGAATTGTTGGAAGAAATAAAACCGTGAATTTTTCTAAGACAGTATTAAGAATTTCAGCGAAAACTTACAGCTGCTTGCCAAACAAAGGCTAAGAGAAGAAAGAAAAGAGGTATTACGGGCATAACATCTACGATTGGATTCAAAAAGGCGTAGGCCTCCGGCAATTTGGCGACTAAAAAAGTGCTTGAAAAAAGGGCAGAATTAAAACAAATACAGATCAAATTAAATATATTAAGCATAACAAAAATTGGTGTTCTTGTGGATAATGTAATTTTGATTGAGTTATTAATATATTTTTTATATAAAGAAAAAATAAAGAAAAATAGTCTAAAAAGACTTTGTTGAACTTACTCAATCAAAAATCCTTTCATTCTCTTATGAGAATTAAAGAAATAATATTTTCATACAATATCTTAATTGAATTCTATGTAATGATCAATAAAGTCAGTTTGATTTGCTATCTATACGTGTCAAAACTCTAGCATCAGTGTAATCTATATTTAATTTGGGCTGAAATTGAATTGACGAACAACCAATAGCAATATTACTCTTTTAGTAGTCTTGAATAAAAATATAAATGGGGCGTAGCCAAGCGGTAAGGCAACGGGTTTTGGTCCCGCTATTCGGAGGTTCGAATCCTTCCGTCCCAGAGTACAGCCATTACGGAATAAATCTTCTATTGCCGTTGTACACCATCTTTCTATTTCTGTTTAAAAATACAATATATTTTAAGAATAAAATATTGAAACGAAAAAAAATCAACTTATTTTTCATCATTTCAACCGAATTCAAAAAAATCTATTTGCTTTTTTTGTGTGTGATGCGGGTAAGTAAGGTAGAACCTTAGATTCTAAGAGTTTGAATAAAAAAAATATCTATTTATATATATAAATATATATTTCTATTCCAATTTCGATTTTACATATATACAATCTGAATGGAATTCATTTGAATTCTGACTGAACCTTTTACGCGTAAATTCACTATTCCATTCATAGAGAAAGAAAAAGTATAGATTACGATATACTGACTAAACTATGACTATTCATGATTCCACAATTGAATCAATTACACAAACTAGAGGAATGTTATGGTAAAACTTCGTTTAAAACGATGTGGTAGAAAGCAACGTGCGACTTGAATTGAAGGACATGATCTGCTGTGGATTTTTTGATCCGCCACTTTTTATAATAGGAATATAGGTGCTCTTGGCTCGACATTTTGTGTTCTATTTTTTGGAATAAAAAAAAAGAGTACAGGATGGAGCTCGAGGATAATAGAAAGTTTTTATTCTTTTCGCAGGAGTAAGGATCTAGGGTTAGTGTGAATCAATAAGTTGGAACAACTTCGTAAGTTTTTTTATTTTTATATTGAAAAAAAGACCTTTCAAGCAATTTTACAATGAAAAAAGCAATTTTTTTAAATTTGTAAAATTCTTTGAATCAAAAGTCTATCATGCGTGAATAAAGCGTTTGTATGATTCTTTGATAGAAAGAAAAGAAATCATAAACAAAAAAAGGGGCTTGTTGCTGCCCTTTTAATAAAACGATTCAAGATCACCGAAGTCATGTCTAAACCCAAAGATTAAAAGTAAGGATAAAGAATCCTGAAACAAGGAAATCCAGTTTTAAATTGTTTGAACAACTAGATCAGAACGAAGAATAAAATTTGATTCTAAAAAATTAGACAAACAAAAAAAGGGCTAGAGACTACTCAATAAAAAGAGTACTTAAGGATTCTCTGTTGAGATATTTGAGAGTTATTTAACTTGAGTTACGAGAGTAAGAATGTTACGAATTCTTTTTATGGAAAAAACTTTTTAGGGTTTCAATACTGGCTAATTTAGTTAATATTTTTATTAATCTATCTAATATTTGTATTTTATACAGAGAGTTAACTTCATACTCATTTAATTTTTTCTCGAGCCGTACGAGGCCAAAGCCTCTTATACGTTTCTAGGGGGGGGTATTATTCATAATTCATATACATCTATCCCAATGAGCCGTTTATCGAATCGTTGCAATTGATGTTCGATCTCGAAGAGAAGGAAGAGATCTTCGGAAAGTGGGTTTTTATGATCCAATAACAAATCAAACTTATTTAAATCTTCCTGCTATTCTCGATTTCCTTAAAAAAGGCGCTCAACCAACAAGAACAGTTCATGATATTTCAAAGAAGGCAGGGATTTTTACGGAATTAAGTCTTAATAAAACGAAATTGAATTAATGAAACATAAAAAAGAGGATGTGAAAGACTCGTATATCGCTTGGTATCAAATTTTATCTACTCTTTTCTTTCCTCCTCTTTCGCTTACATCATTTTTTTTTAGCATTTCGATTTATTATTAGTATTCCTACTTTTATTATTAGTATTCGTACCTTAGTAGGAATACTAATAATAAAACCCTGCTAACAACTACTATTTTTTATAATCAGAAATAAATTTATGAAAATAATTTTGGATCTATATAAATTAGATTTTTTGTATAAATACAAAATTTTATTGTAAAAAAAAAAATACTGTATATAAAATATATAAAATAATATATTTATTGATTTTATTCATTGTATGAACTAACAAACCAAGGGGTTAAGCTTTTTTTTTCTTTTCGCTATATTAAAAATTCATAATCATATTGACAACAGTGTATCGACCAAATATAATTCTCTCATAGAGAAATAGATCTATTTATCCCGGACGCACACATGACTGGATTTTTTTTTTTTTTTCTTTATTCTGGTTGTATCTACATATTTGCAGTACTTTCTTTTTTTGTTTTTTGGGGTTGCTAACTCAACGGTAGAGTACTCGGCTTTTAAGTGCGACTAGCATCTTTTACACATTTGTATGAAGAAAAGGATTCGTACAGATCTACGGTAGAGTTTGTAAGACCACGACTGATCCTGAAAGGAATGAATGGAAAAAATAGCATGTCGTATCAAGGGAGAATTCAGATAACTTTTTTTTTTGTTTTCCTGATCGGTACAACTTTATTTTCGGTGTCGAAAAAAAAAAAAAGGAATTCCAATTTGGGTCGAGTGAATAAATATAAATGGATGGATAAAAAACCAGGTTTCCTGATTCCAGGAAAAAAAAAAGAAACGAGCTTCCATTCGTAATTTGAAAAATTACCCGATCTAATTAAATGTTAAAAATAGATTAGTGCCTAATACGGGTATGGGAAGGTTTTTTTTCTTGCGTGTTATTATCAAAATTTTCATGAGTCCTAATTATTTTTTTCCCTAGTCCGTTTGGGTTAGGTTGGAGATGGATGTGTAAAAGAAGCAGTATATTGATAAAAAAAAATATATATATATATATTTCCAAAATCAAAAGAGCGATTAGGTTAAAAAAATAAAGGATTTCTAATCATTTTGTTTTGTTATTCTATAATATAAAATATAACTAACAGAAATCTATTAAAGATAGAGAATCCGGTTAGCAGTCTACCTGTTTATGAGGTATCTATTGCTTTCGTAGTCTAATACCTCATTTTGACCGTATCGCACTATAGTGTCATTTCATAACTCAATAAAATAAAGACTTTACTTTCAATTCAAATCGAATTTCAATCCAAATGGAGAAATTTCAGGGATATTTAGAGTTCGATGGGGCTCGGCAACAGAGTTTTCTATATCCACTTTTTTTTCGGGAGTATATTTATGTACTTGCTTATGATCATGGTTTAAATAGATTAAATAGAAATCGCTCTATTTTCTTGGAAAATGCGGATTATGACAAAAAATATAGTTCATTAATTGTAAAACGCTTAATTTTGCGGATGGCTGAACAGAATCGTTTGATTATTCCCACTAAGGATTTGAACCAAAACCCCTTTTTGGGGCATACCAATCTTTTATATTATCAAATGATATCTGTTTTATTTGCAGTGATTGTAGAAATTCCTTTTTCCCTAAGATTAGGATCTTTTTTCGAAGGAAAACAATTAAAAAAATCTTATAATTTACAATCAATTCATTCAATATTTCCCTTTTTAGAAGACAAATTCTCACATTTTAATTATGTGTTAGATGTACTAATACCTTACCCCATCCATCTAGAAATCTTGGTTCAAACCCTACGTTACCGGGTAAAAGATGCCTCTTCTTTGCATTTTTTTCGGTTCTGTCTATACGAGTCTTGCAATTGGAAGAATTTTGATATAAAAAAAAAATCAATTTTGAATCCAAGATTTTTCTTGTTCTTATATAATTCTCATGTATGTGAATACGAATCCATATTTTTTTTTCTACGCAAGCGGTCTTCTCATTTACGATCGACATCTTATGAAGTCCTTTTTGAGCGAATTTTATTCTATGGAAAAATACAACATTTTTTAAAAGTCTTTGTTAATAATTTTCCGGCGATCCTAGGGTTGCTCAAGGATCCTTTCATACATTATGTTAGATATCACGGAAAAAGCATTCTGGCAACAAAGGATACACCGCTTCTGATGAATAAATGGAAATTTTATTTTGTTAATTTATGGCAATGTTATTTTTCCATATGGTTTCAACCGCAAAAGGTCAATATAAATCAATTATCTAAAGATAATTTAGAGTTTCTGGGTTATCTGTCAAGTTTGCGATTAAATCCTTTAGTGGTACGTAGTCAAATGCTAGAAAACTCTTTTCTAATAGATAATGTTAGAATAAAATTGGATAGCAAAATTCCAATT